AAAAGAGAATCCCTTTTCACACTTCTTATTAGTAATTTAGTAATTATTGAATTTCGATGGTTAGCATAGATAGATAGGTGGGGGAAATAAGCTATTCAAATAAAAATAAAGAATTGCGGATCGAATGACTATTCATCTATTGTTTATGCAAATAAAAAAGAAAATAGGGGGCAAAAAAACTCTATGGAAAGATGGTGGTTTAATTCGATGGCGTTTAAGAAGGAGTTAGAACATAGGTATGGGATAAAGAAATCAACGGCCAATCCCGGTCCTATTGAAAATACTAGTGAAAGTGAAGATTCGAATAGAAAAGGTAGGGCTAAAAGCATTCATAGTTTGAGGAATCATGACAATTCTAGTTACAGCGATGTCGATCATTTATTTGGCGTCAAAGACATTCGGAATTTCATTTCTGATGATACTTTTTTCGTTAGGGATAGTAATGGAGATAATTGCTCTATCTATATTGAAAATCTGATTTTTGAGATTGACAACAATCATTCTTTTCTGAGTGAACTACAAAGTTCTTTTTCTGGTTATCACAATTCCAGTTATAGGAATAATGTATCTACGAGTGAAGATTCCTTATACGATCGTTACATGTACGATACTCAATCTAGTTGGAAAAATCACATTACTAGTTGCATTGACAGTTATCTTCAGTCTCAAATCTCTATTGATACGTCCATTGTAAGTGATAGTAGTGACGGTTACATTTCTAGGTGCGTTTTTGATAAACGTACAACTAATAATGAAAGCGGGAGGTCCAGTATACGAACCGGGGAGAAGAGCGGTGATTTAACTCTAAGAGAAAGGTCCAACGGTCTTGATGCAACTCAAAACTACAGGCATTTGTGGGTTCAATGCGAAAATTGTTATGGATTAAATTATAAGCGATTTTTGAAATCAAAAATGAATATTTGTGAACAATGTGGATATCATTTGAAAATCAGTAGTTCAGAAAGAATCGAAGTTTCGATCGACCCCGGTACTTGGGATCCTATGGATGAAGACATGGTCTCTCTGGATCCCATTGGATTTCATTCGGAGGAGGAGCCTTATAAAGATCGTATTGATTCTTATCAACGAAAGACAGGATTAACTGAGGCTGTTCAAACAGGTATAGGTCAACTAAATGGCGTTCCCGTAGCACTTGGGGTTATGGATTTTCAGTTTATGGGGGGTAGTATGGGATCCGCAGTCGGGGAGAAAATTACCCGTTTGATTGAGTACGCTACCGATCGATTTATACCTCTTATTATAGTGTGTGCTTCGGGGGGGGCACGCATGCAAGAAGGAAGTTTGAGCTTGATGCAAATGGCTAAAATATCGTCTGCCTTATATGATTATCAATCAAATAAAAAGTTATTTTATGTCTCAATTCTTACATCTCCTACTACTGGTGGGGTAACAGCTAGTTTTGGTATGTTGGGAGATATCATTATTGCCGAACCCAACTCCTACATTGCATTTGCGGGTAAAAGAGTAATTGAACAAACATTGAATAAAACAGTACCCGAGGGTTCACAGGTGGCTGAATATTTATTCCAGAAGGGCTTATTCGATCTAATCGTACCGCGTAATCTTTTAAAAAGCGTTCTGAGTGAGTTATTTAAACTGCACGCCTTCTTTCCTTTGAATTCCAATTCCATCAAGTAGGTCGCACTAAGTTCAATTATTTTATTTGTAGCAAACAAGTAGTTAACTTTAACTTATCGGAATCAAAGTAACTACGAGTGGAGTTTTCTTTAGTGACTTAAGATCGAATTGTAGAAAGAATCAAAGGTTGCGGATAATTCTTTTTTTACCTGGATTCCCAATTACTAAATTAAGAAAGTCTCTATCAAGAAGATAAAAGCGTGAGTTCTTCCTTTCGTAAAATTAGGCAAATAAGACGAATTTCGTATTACGTATATAAAAAAATTGAAATCAAATATAGAAAAGATAGATATATAATTTTGTATCTTTCTCCATCTCCCGAAAATCCTATTTTCACTAAAAATCCTGGTTGTGTCACATTCTACCGAGTCTTTCGATAGTTTGTAAAAAACTCTTTCTTTAGAAAATTAGAAGCCAAGAACAAAACACAACGAAATAAAGAAAAAAAATCAAGTTGATTATCCTACGTATCTTTCATGTAGAAAGATGAATAAGTTCATTTTTTTAGTTCTACATTCTTTTGATTTATTCTATATACTCTACTTATCTATATACTCAGTTAGATATTTCGATCTATATATAGATACTTAAATCTCTAATAAGAATTTTCAAGTTGAATTAATTAATAATAACTATGAATTCCTAATAATCACAATTCGGAATTAGAATTAGTATAATTAGAAAATATTCAAAAAAATAATAACAGGTACAATATAGCAAATCGAGGTACCACTTTATGACAGCTTTCAATCTTCCCTCTATTTTTGTGCCTTTAGTGGGCTTAGTATTTCCGGCAATTGCAATGGCTTCTTTATTTCTTCATGTTCAAAAAAATAAGATTGTTTAGATCTGAGAGGACGCAACCTCATCCGTTTTTTTGAAACTGCGGCATAACACAGATGTTTATTTCGGGAAATAGAATATAACCGTCTAACATAAAGGAAAAAGCTCTTATGCCTGCAGAAAATGATCTATGGATAAATGAATTCTAGCTAGTTTCAAATAGATCAGGCTCGCTGGATGCCGAAAATGGAAAGTTAGTGGATTCATATGTAGATTTGGATCCTATGAAGGGTATGTTATTATTTTAGATCTAACAAATTTGATGAATGACTCCTAAAGCTTCACATCAAACTAGTGCTAGTTCACATCAAACTAGTGCTAGTTGATGAGAGTTCCTTTGGAAAGAAAAAAGGAAAGGAAAAGTGGGGTATTCTCTCAATTCCAATAAAATACAATCGGATTAAGTATGCGTTGGCGATCAGAACATATATGGCTAGAACTTATAACGGGGTCTCGAAAACTAAGTAATTTTTTCTGGGCCCTTATCGTTTTTTTAGGTTCATTAGGATTCTTATTGGCTGGAACTTCCAGTTATCTTGGTAGAAATTTGATATCTTTTATTCCGTCTCAGCCAATCATCTTTTTTCCACAAGGAATTGTGATGTCTTTCTACGGGATCGCAGGTCTATTTATTAGTTCCTATTTGTGGTGCACAATTTCGTGGAATGTAGGTAGTGGGTATGATCGATTCGATAGAAAGGAAGAATATGCGACGATTTTTCGTTGGGGATTTCCTGGAAAAAATCGTCGCATATTCTTCCGATTCCGTATAAAGGATATTAAATCCGTTAGAATCGAAGTTAAAGAGGCTCGTCGTGTCCTTTATATGGACGTCAGAGGCCGGGGGGCTATTCCGTTAACTCGTACTGATGAGAATTTGACTCCACGAGAAATTGAACAAAAAGCCGCGCAATTGGCCTATTTCTTGCGCGTACCTATTGAAGTCTTTTGATTTTGAGAAAAGGAACTGGGCTGAAGAACGATTTTTTTCTCCGCAGGAGGGAATCCGGTTTTTTCTATAAGATAACTTAAATGAAGTTTGGTCAGAACGTTCAGTCGAGCCAAAACCGACGTATATGGAATTTATGTGTATCCAAATCCATTGCAAATCTATGCAACTCAATTGAAAGAAGTAAGAAATTGCACTAATAGATTCAATTCATTCATCTCATATATCAAACGATTTCGAAATAAAGAAATCTCCCTTTTTTTAAGTTCTTGTTGGAAGTGATACTTTAGATGCGGATATATCATATCTTGGAAATTATTTCCTTTTTCTCAATCGACCCCTTCTTTATCCTTTCATTTGTGTTCTTTACTAACCAATAATGGGTTTTCTTAATAATTCGAACTGGCCCGTTTCTGTCTTGTTTTTTTTGCCTCTCATTTTTTTGATCATCACACTATCTTTCTCTCAATTATTCTATTCTTGGCTATGGCGAATCGTTGGAATTTTTTTTTGAAATATTGGATATTTTGATAGAAAAGGAGTTCCTTCGTCTCAAAATATCAATAATATTCATTCCTTAAAGTGCTTCTTTCGGTCATTCATCGAAAGGAGACACTTTAAGGAATTTGATGAATCGAGATATCTGGAAACAATATTTTTGATTATTTCTTCATTCGAATTCGAAGTGGAGTCTTAGCCTATTTCTCTATTCTTTCTAAAAATCACAAATAAAATAGATTCATAGGTTTGATATCTTATCTAGAACTCATATTTGAAAGAAATATTTGATCACAGAGAGCGGACAAATGAAGTGGGTTAATTCAAAATTCACAGGTGAAAAATGGAAAAAAATAAAGCATTCACTCCTCTTTTCTATCTTGCATCTATAGTATTTTTGCCCTGGTGGATTTCTCTCTCATTTACTAAAAGTCTGGAATCTTGGGTTACTAATTGGGCGAATACTGGTCAATCCGAAATTTATTTGAATGATATTCAAGAAAAAAGTATTCTAGAAAAGTTCATAGAATTAGAGGAAATCCTCTTCTTGGACGAAATGATCAAGGAATACTCGGAGACACATCTACAAAAGCTTCCTCTTGGAATCCACAAAGAAACGATCCAATTAATCAAGATACACAATGAGGATCGTATCCATACGATTTTGCACTTCTCGACAAATATAATCTCTTTTGTTATTCTAAGTGGTTATTCTCTTTTAGGTAATGAAGAACTTGCTATTCTTAATTCGTGGGCTCAGGAGTTCCTATATAACTTAAGTGATACAGTAAAAGCTTTTTCGATTCTTTTATTAACCGATTTATGTATCGGATTTCATTCACCCCATGGTTGGGAACTAATGATTGGTTCTGTCTACAAAGATTTTGGATTTGTTCATAATGATCAAATTATATCTGGTCTTCTTTCCACTTTTCCAGTTATTCTCGATACTATTTTGAAATATTGGATTTTCCGTTATTTAAATCGTATATCTCCGTCACTTGTAGTTATTTATCATTCAATGAATGATTGATAAACGATCCACCGATAT